GTAAATCAATGGGCAGCCTTGGTTCTATTGAAAATACCAGTGTAAGTGAAGACCCGATTCGAAATGATATAGATAAAAACACTCTTAGTGGGAGCGATAGTGACAATTCTAGTTACAGTAATGTTGATCATTTAGTCGGCGTTAGAGACATTCATAATTTCGTACCTGATGATACTTTTTTAGTTAGGGATAATAATAGGGACAGTTATTTCATATGTTTTGATATTGAAAATCAAATTTTTGAGATTGACAATGCTCATTCTTTTCTAAGTGAACTAGAAAGCTCTTTTTCTAATTCTCGGAATTTTTGTTATCTAAATAGTGTATCTAATAGTGATGATCCCCACTATGATCCTTACATATATGATACTAAATATAGTTGGAATAAACACATTACTAGCTGTATTGACAGCTATTTTCGTTCTCAAATTTGTATTGATAGTTACATTTTAAGTGGTATTGTCAATTACAATGACAATTACATTTCTAGTTACATTTTTGATGAAAGCAGAAATAGTAGTGAAACCCAGAGTTCAAGTATAAAAACGAGTCCGGCTGGTAGTGAGTTAACTATAACAGAAACGGAAAATTCTAATGATCTAGATTTTACTCAAAAATATAGGCATTTATGGGTTCAATGCGAAAATTGTTATGGATTAAATTATAAGAAATTTTTGAAATCAAAAATGAATATTTGCGAACACTGTGGACATCATTTGAAAATGAGTAGTTCAGATAGAATAGAACTTTTGATTGATCCAGGTACTTGGGTTCCTATGGATGAAGATATGGTCTCTGTGGATACCATTGAATTTCCGTTGGAAGAGGAATCTTACAAAGATCGTATTGATTCTTATCAAAGAAAAACAGGATTAACTGAGGCTGTTCAAACAGGCACAGGTCAACTAAACGGTATTCCCATAGCAATTGGGGTTATGGATTTTCAGTTTATGGGGGGTAGTATGGGCTCCGTAGTTGGCGAGAAGATCACTCGTTTGATCGAATATGCTACCAATCGGTTTTTGCCTCTTATTCTAGTGTGTGCTTCCGGAGGAGCACGCATGCAAGAAGGAAGTTTGAGCTTGATGCAAATGGCTAAAATAGCTTCCGCTTTATATGATTATCAATCAAAGAAAAAGTTATTCTATGTATCAATCCTTACATCTCCTACTACTGGTGGGGTGACAGCCAGTTTTGGTATGTTGGGCGATATCATTATTGCCGAACCCAATGCCTACATTGCATTTGCGGGTAAAAGAGTAATTGAACAAACATTGAATACGACAGTACCTGAGGGCTCACAAACGGCTGAATATTTATTCCATAAGGGCCAATTCGACCTAATCGTACCACGTAATCTTTTAAAAGACGTTCTGAGTGAGTTATTTCAGCTCCACGCTTTCTTTTCTCTGAATCAAAATTCAATCAAGTGGATCCTTAATAAAAAAAATATATTAATTAATCAAAATATAAATTATTATTTTTTTTTTATAAAACGAGTAGTTATTTAGTTTATAGAAATCAAAGCCAAAATCCGTAGAATGGATTTTGGCTTGGTAGCATTTGATAACATAAGATTTAATTGTAAAAATAATTATGCGGATCATTTTTTTTTTACCGACATTCCCGATTACTAATCAGTAAAAACCTCTATCAAAAAAAAAGAATGCATTCCTTCTTCCGCTAAATTAAAATTAGGCCAGGAGAATAAAGCGAATTTCACGTTCTCTTCTTATGTGTATATAATTCAAATATAGAAAATTTAAAAGTGAAAAGTACAGAATCTTGCATCTTTCGATATTTTTTTAGAATCCCCAGTTTTACTAAGACTCCCTATTCCCGGATCGGATTGTAACAAATTTTTCAGGAAGTTGTAAGAAACTCTTTCTTTATTTTATTCCATTTTATGAAATTCAAATTATAAGACAAAAACAAGATAATAAAAAAGGCGATTATCATATATATATATATTTCATGTAGAAAGATGAAAAATTATATTTATTTAGTTCGACATTCCTTGCACTTATTTTATTATATTTATATATTTCTTATTATATCACATATACTCACTTCGATATGCTTAGTATAATTCTATATGAATTCTAAATAATGATTATAAGATACCTTTATAACAATATAACAATAACAGGTAAAAATAGTAAATCCAGGTATCCATTTTATGACAAATTTACCCTCTTTTTTTGTGCCTTTCGTGGGCCTAATATTGCCGGCAATTGCGATGGCTTCTTTATCTCTTCATATTCAAAAAAACAAGATTTTTTAGATATCGATATGATGGGGCTAAATCTCATCTATTTTGTTTTTTTTTTTCAAGATTTAGACTTAGACCATAACACAGATATCTATTTCTTAGAATAAAATATGTGATGTGGTTTCCCCCGAACATAAAGAAACTATTATTGTTATTCGTGTGTAAACATGATATATGAGTAAATAAATTATAGCTATTTGCAACGAAATCAAATCGGGGTCGGGGCGAATGCCTTATAAAGTGAATATATCTATATGTATGTGGATATCTATAGGAAATCATACGAAATGGATATTATTATTTTATATCTAACCAATTCGATGAATTACTCCTAAAATAAAAGTTCACATCAGAATAGTGCTAGTTGATGAGAGTTATTTCGGAAACACACAAAAAGTCAAATTAATTTGGGTTATTCTCTCAATTTCAATAAAATGCAACTAGATCTAGTATGAATTGGCGATCAGAACATATATGGATAGAACTTATAGCAGGGTCTCGAAAAACAAGTAATTTCTGCTGGGCCTTTATCCTTTTTTTAGGTTCATTAGGGTTTTTATTAGTTGGAATTTCCAGTTATCTTGGTAGAAATTTGATATCTTTATTTCCGCCTACGCAAATCATTTTTTTTCCACAGGGGATCGTGATGTCTTTCTACGGAATTGCGGGTCTCTTTATTAGCTCTTATTTGTGGTGCACAATTTCGTGGAATGTAGGTAGTGGTTATGATCGGTTCGATAGAAAAGAAGGAATAGTGTGTTTTCGTTGGGGATTTCCTGGAAAAAATCGTCGCATCTTCCTCCAATTCTTTATGAAAGACGTCCAGTCCATCAGAATAGAAGTGAAAGAGGGTATTTATGCTCGTCGTGTCCTTTATATGGAAATCAGAGGCCATGGCGCTATTCCTTTGACTCGTACTGATGAGAATTTGACTCCACGAGAACTTGAGCAAAAAGCTGCTGAATTGGCTTATTTCTTGCGTGTACCAATTGAAGTATTTTAAAAAATGAATTGAAACTGAAATGAAAAGAATGAATGCTTTTTTTTATTTTCAATAGAGAGATTATATCTTGTAGATTCTCTTTTTTTTTGTTTTGTCAATCAATCTTTCTTTTTATCCCTTTTTGTACTTCTTAATTACCAAACGATTGGGATGCTTATAACGATAGCTTTTTTGTCTTGTTTTGGTAGTCATTTTTTTTATCAGAATCACAATATTCTTCAGAAAATTCTCTCAATTATTCCCGGACTATGCGTCGTTTTTTTTTTTCAAAAAATTGGATATTTTGATAGAAAGGGAGTTCTTTCGTTTCAAAATCTGAATAATATTTGTTACTTGAAGGGGCTCTTTCATGCATTTCTTTATTGAAAGGGGTCACTCTCTTCGAATTTTAGCAAGTGATGGATTTGGAAACAATCTCTTTATTCTAAGTGGATTCTTTTTTATTCCATTTCTGTATTATTTATAAATTCAAGTACTAACCGCTGAATCATACACAAAAAAAGCGGGGAATAGATTCGTGGGCTCGATAACTTGTAATAGAACTGATCCTTGATAGGAATATTAGTTAGTATCGTATAGCGTCAACGAATGGGGTGAGTTCATTAAAAATTCAAAGACGAAAAAATGGCAAAAAAGAAAGCATTCATTCCCCTTCTATATCTTGCATCTATAGTATTTTTGCCCTGGTGGATCTCTCTCTCATTTACTAAAAGTCTGGAATCTTGGGTTACTAATTGGTGGGATACTAGGCAATCCGAAATTTTTTTGAATGATATTCAAGAAAAGAGTATTCTAAAAAAATTCATAGAATTAGAGGAACTCTTACTCTTGGACGAAATGATAAAGGAATACCCGGGAACACATCTAGAAAAGCTTCGTATCGGAATCTACAACGAAACGATCCAATTGATCAAGATGCACAATGAAGATTGTATCCATACGATTTTGCACTTCTCGACAAATATGATCTGTTTCGTTATTCTAAGTGGTTATTCTATGCTAGGTAATGAAGAACTTGTTATTCTTAACTATTGGGTTCAAGAATTTCTATATAACTTAAGCGACACAATCAAAGCCTTTTCCATTCTTTTAGTAACTGATTTATGTATAGGATTCCATTCGCCCCACGGTTGGGAACTAATGATTGGATCTGTCTACAAAGATTTTGGATTTGCTCATAATGATCAAATTATATCCGGTCTTGTTTCTACCTTTCCGGTCATTCTAGATACAATTTTAAAATATTTGATTTTCCGTTATTTAAATCGTGTATCTCCCTCACTTGTAGTGATTTATCATTCAATGAATGACTGAAAAATGATTCACTGACCCAATTAGAATGGTTGGTTGTTACTTTGTACATAAGCAAAACATTCAAAACTGTACTTATTCTTTTTACTCATACAAGGGATTCGATTCCTCCTATATTCTATTCCATTACAATAAAATTCTTTTAGTACATAGCAGAATCATAGATAGGGAACTATACTAGACTAAGAACCTACCTAATTTTATTGTATAAATTTTCGATACCAATGATTGGACCATGCAAACTAGAAATACCCTTTTTTCTTGGATAAAGGAAGAGATTACTCGATCCATTTCCGTATCGCTCATGATATATATAATAACTGGGGCACCCATTTCAAATGCCTATCCCATTTTTGCACAGCAGGGTTATGAAAATCCACGCGAAGCGACCGGCCGTATTGTATGTGCCAATTG